TTCGTGGGCGGTCCTATGAAGAAACACTTATGATACTAGAACTTATGCCTTATCGAGCATGTTATGCCATTTTAAAATTGGTTTATTCTGCAGCAGCAAATGCTAATCACAATAAGGGTTTGAACGAAACAAGTTTAATCATTAGTAAAGCCGAAGTCAACGAGGGCACAACTGTGAAAAAATTAAAGCCCCGGGCTCGAGGACGGGGTTATCCTATAAAAAGATCCACTTGTCATATAACTATTGTATTGAAAGATATATCTTTAGATGAAGAGGAAGAAATAGATAAAAGGAAATTCTATAAATTAGAGCTGAGGAATACTTAAAGGAAGAATATTTTATATTATAAAAAATACAAATACGCTATATTATGTTATGCTTAAAAAAAATCGAATGAATAAAAAAAAAATACAAACAGATGTCACGTTTCACGATATATATAGTAGTGGGGGATTATGGGACAAAAAATAAATCCACTTGGTTTCAGACTTGGTGCAACCCAAGGTCATCATTCTCTTTGGTTTGCACAACCAAAAAATTATTCAAAGGATCTACAAGAAGATCAAAAAATACGAGATTGTATCAAAAATTATGTGCAAAATAATATGAAAATATCCTCTAATGTAGAGGGAATTGCACGTATAGAGATTCAAAAAAGAATCGATTTGATTCAGGTCATAATCTATATGGGATTCCCCAAGTTATTAATAGAAGACAGGACTCGAAGAATCGAAGAATTACAGACGCATGTACAAAAAGAACTCAATTGTGTAAACCGAAAACTCAACATTGCTATTACAAGAATTGCAAATCCTTACGGGCACCCCAATATTCTTGCAGAATTTATAGCCGGACAATTAAAGAATAGAGTTTCATTTCGCAAAGCAATGAAAAAAGCTATTGAATTAACTGAACAGGCAGGTACAAAAGGGATTCAAGTACAAATTGCAGGGCGTATCGACGGAAAAGAAATTGCACGTGTTGAATGGATCCGAGAAGGTAGAGTTCCTCTACAAACCATTCGAGCTAAAATTGATTATTGTTCCTATGCAGTTCGAACTATCTATGGGGTATTAGGCATCAAAATTTGGATATTTGTAGACGAGGAATAATAAGAACTTACTTGACTTATATTTAGTTATATCTGGTGATAAAACAAAAAATGGCAAACTCTTTCATTCTTTTTCTGGTAAATAATAAAAAAAAAAAAGAACAATTCTATAAGGTTGAATAAAAATTCGATTAATCATTTGATATAATTGCTATGCTTAGTGTGTGACTCGTTGGTTTTTTTAGGGTTGGGATTCAAAAAAATGGACAGCCCATAGTACAAACTGATAACTATAGAACTAATAACCAACTCATCACTTCGTGTTATCTGGATAGAAAGAACCAGTCAAGATATGATATATAAGTCATATCATTGTAGCAACTGAAATCTTTTTTACATAAACAAAAAAAAAAAACAATCTGATTATGGGTTGTAAAGCAATATATTATGGGTTGTAAAGCAATATAAAGTATACAGATAAATGGAAGGGTGAGAGAAAGATAGAAAAAGAATATTAATGATATATAATTCCAATATGTAAGGTCTATGAGTCATCTCATATAAAGGGAATGTAATAAAGCATCAATACTGATTGATCCATAATTAGACAAATCCGTGCATAGAACAAAAAATCAAGAGCCCCGAGCCAATAAAGACTGAGAAGGTTGACTCAAGAATAAATTTAATTGGAGGCTCCGTTGTAAAATTCAGACCTAATCATTAATCGAGAAGTGGTGGGAACGACAGAACCTGTGAATGCATAAGATTCTATTGAAAACGAATCCTAATGATTCATTGAGTAGGATGGCGGAAGGAACCAGAAACCTATTCATTTATTCTGAGAGGTCATGTCATAGACTAATCTTACAACTGAATGTTGAAAGAGTAAATATTCGCCCGCGAATTTTTTTTTTATTTCTAAATTTTAGTCGATTCGAAATAAAAGGAAAAACAAAATAAAGATTCATTATAGCGTTCTACCAAAACGACATTATCTATAAATAGAATACGTGTTAAATTCTATATTAAACCACAAAAAATTTCTAATTTATAATCGATTATATCAAATTTCAAAGAATCCCACGATTCCATATATTATTAACCGTGTAGTTTTTTTTTGTTTAATTATTTAAAATTGTTTAATTCGCGAGGAGCTGGATGAGAAGAAACTCTCGTGTCCGGTTCTGTAGTAGAGATGGATGGAATTGCTAAACAACCATCAACTATAACCCCAAAAGAACCAGATTCCGTAAACAACACAGAGGAAGAATGAAAGGAATATCTTATCGAGGTAATCGTATTTGCTTCGGTAGATATGCTCTTCAAGCGCTTGAACCCGCTTGGATCACATCTAGACAAATAGAAGCAGGGCGGCGAGCAATGACACGAAATGCACGCCGCGGTGGAAAAATATGGGTACGCATATTTCCAGACAAACCTGTTACAGTAAGACCTACAGAAACACGTATGGGTTCGGGGAAAGGATCTCCCGAATATTGGGTAGCTGTCGTTAAACCCGGTAGAATACTTTATGAAATGAGCGGAGTAGCAGAAAATATAGCTAGAAGGGCTATTTCAATAGCGGCATCTAAAATGCCTATACGAACTCAATTCATTCTTTCTGGATAGGAATGTAGAAACAAACGAAAGGGGTTTTTGGGATGAAAAAAAAAACAATTGCAGGTTTCTTTTTTTGTTTTGAACAAATAATATTTCTTTTTTTTTATTTATACCTTTGCATTGAAAAAGAAAAAACCGATAAAAAAAAAAATGATATGATTCAACCTCAAACCCATTTGAATGTAGCGGATAACAGCGGGGCCCGAGAATTGATGTGTATTCGAATCATAGGAGCTAGTAATCGACGATATGCTCATATTGGTGACATTATTGTTGCTGTAATCAAGGAAGCAGTACCAAATACACCTCTAGAAAGATCAGAAGTGGTCCGAGCTGTCATTGTACGTACTTGTAAAGAACTCAAACGCGACAACGGTATGATAATACGATATGATGACAACGCTGCGGTTGTTATTGATCAAGAAGGAAATCCAAAAGGAACCCGAATTTTCGGCGCGATCGCCCGGGAATTAAGACAGTTAAATTTCACTAAAATAGTTTCATTAGCACCTGAAGTATTATAGGGGAAGACCTTAATATAGTATTTGAATGAAATTGATTAAATTTATTTAATTAATTAGTAAATTGTTTATCTATCACGTATATATCTTTAATAATTCATAAATATTAAAAAATTCAGAAAAAAAGAAAAAGAGCATGTTGATTATATCAAAATTCGGGGGAAACAAAAATCTTAGTTTATCATGAGTAAAGACACTATTGCTGACATAATAACCTCTATACGAAATGCTGACATGAATAAAAAAAGAACAGTTCGAATACCATCTACTAACATCACTGAAAATATTGTTAAAATCCTTTTACAAGAGGGTTTTATTGAAAACGTGAGAAAACATCAAGAAAGCAATAAATATTTTTTGGTTTTAACCCTACGACATAGAAGAAATAGGAAAGGACCATATAGAACTGTTTTAAATTTAAAACGGATCAGTCGACCCGGTCTACGAATATATTCTAACTATCAACGAATTCCTAGAATTTTAGGCGGAATGGGGGTTGTAATTCTTTCTACTTCTCGAGGTATAATGACAGACCGAAAGGCTCGACTAGAAGGAATCGGCGGAGAAGTTTTGTGTTATATATGGTAATCTTTCTAATAGCCGACACGGTCATATTTGTGAAAAAATAGAAAGGACAAGTTTCTAATATTATCCCTCTTACATTAGTTGATACTTCAAAGCGGTTTTACCTGGAATGAAACAACAAAAATGGATTCATGAGGGTTTAATTACTGAACAACTTACCGATGGTATGTATCTTCCGGATTCGTTTAGATAACAAAAAAATTATTCTGGTTTTTGTTTCGTAAAGGATTTCATGTAGTTTTATACGTATACTACCAGGAAATAGACTAAAAATTGAGGTAAGTCCTTATGATTCAACCAAAGGGCGTATAATTTAGAGACTCCAAAGCAAAGACTTGAATGATTAGGCGGTTTTTTCAATTTCAACATTCTTTCGTGAGGATACAATTCGAAATTCAAAATTTCAAGAAACTTATTTTCTTCCAATAAGTAGATTCGGAATTAAAAAAAGGAATGACAAATATGAAAATAAGGGCCTCCGTTCGTAAAATTTGTGAAAAATGTCGATTGATCCGTAGGCGGGGACGAATTATAGTAATTTGTTCTAACCCGAGACATAAACAAAGACAAGGATAATCTTTCTAAAACAAAAAGACTCTCGAAATCTAAAGGACCCGATGTACAGATGTACAAATAAATAAATAAAATAAATAAGTAAAAAAAAAAAAAAAGAATAAGGATCTGTTTTGACATGAAATGGATATATCCATATATCTCTGACTTATATTTATGAGATGATAAAATATGGCAAAACCTATACCAAAAATTGGTTCGCGTAGAAATAGACGTATTGGTTCACGTAAGAATACACGTAGAATCCCCAAGGGAGTTATTCATGTTCAAGCAAGTTTCAACAATACCATTGTGACTGTTACAGATGTACGGGGTCGAGTAATTTCTTGGTCCTCTGCCGGGGCTTGTGGATTCAAGGGTACAAGAAGGGGTACACCATTTGCCGCTCAAACCGCAGCAGGAAATGCTATTCGGACAGTAGTGGATCAAGGTATGCAACGAGCAGAAGTTATGATAAAAGGCCCGGGTCTCGGAAGAGATGCGGCATTAAGAGCTATTCGTAGAAGTGGTATACTATTAAGTTTCATACGGGATGTAACTCCTATGCCACATAATGGCTGTAGGCCTCCTAAAAAAAGACGTGTGTAAAAATAAACATTGAAGAGATTTCAAGAGAAATAAATAATTCAATGATTTGATCAAATAATATA